GACTTTACTGGCTTTTTTCTTTTGTCTCTTCCTCGACGAGCTCGCCCAAACATACCCCCGGAAATTCTGAGATCAGTTCAGATCTTTGTCCAAGTTAGCTCGCTTTACGCAAGCCATGCTGACTTCATCTCTTCTCTGCGCCGGATCGGATACGCTCTTCTTCTTTCTTTTGCCCGAAGCCTGAACCCAAACTAAGGTCGTCAACAAGAGCCCCATCGCTTTCAGTCAGCTAAGGTCTCCTCCGGAAAGAAAGTAGATTCGAAACCCTGATACACTCTGTTGTGTTCTTCTGTCGATTTAGCAACCCAATGCCCCTTAAGTAAGCCACTCAGTCAGCCATACCTCCAAGTTGTTTCTCGTAATTTGATTCGTGCCGGGGTTGCAGAACGAAGCTCTGGATCCGATCAACTGCGGAAGCAAGAGCCGTAGGCGTACTCTTCCAGAAGAACAGCAGTTAAGTTATTTTGAAGCTTCGAACTAAAAAGCTACCCTTTCTTATTCTTACTGTATTTCTTTATTTCATGATTCGTTATCTGGATCAGCCAGTTCGTAAAAGCCAGTGCTACTGAGAAATCAGGGCAGGGTTATAGCGCAACTCCTCTTGTATCGACGGTATACCTTATTTAGGGGAATCCTGTGCAATGCCAGTGGTGTTCGTGGAGCGAAGCGAGACCCTCTTTCTGGTCTTTTGCGCTGATTGATGTCGTATGTGCTCGAGCTGCTTGCCCTTCTCTCGGGAGTGTCGGACTTCAGTTGTTTACTTCTGACTGGAAAATCGATGCCAGGAGTGCTCGCTGAGACTCTGAGCTTGACAAAGATCTGAACTTGAGAAGCTGACCAGTTCTTTGTTTCTCACCGAAAGGAAAAGAATGGGACATTCAGTTCAAGTCAAACAAGAAGGTGACCGGTTCAACACAGCAAACGACCTGTCTTTATCGGGTTTCCATTCAAACACAGATCGACTCCCGGGCACTAAAGATAAAGTTCGGTTCTCCTATAGGAATAAAGATCGTCCGAGTGTTCTTCCTGAGAGTCTTCAGTTCCACTCTCTGAGGCCTTGTTATCTATTAGAGAGTTAATCGTTCATAAATCGAATCCATGCACTCAACCATTCTCTGATGTGAGGGCCGATGATCAAGGAGCCTGGCAGAATATGAAGCTGGTCATTCGACAAGAGCATCCAATCCTTCTTCGTTTACAATTAAATTATAAGGGTAAGTCAAAACTAAGCTAATCGAGATTCTACACGTCCATTAGTAGAGTCAGAGTCTTTATAGTTCTTACAATAAATCGGTGCGTGGACAGAGGTGAAACTCCGAAGCTAGCCCATTAATTACCTTAAGACTACCTATCAATCGTATTGGCCCAATTCACCCTCGAAGGTATCAGATTCACTCAATATACTAAGGGAATCGCTTGACTACTAATAGCCTTGATAGTTGATTGTTGTAAAAGCAGGACCACATGAGATCAAATCCCACACTAACACTATCGGATGCGTACTGACTTATTTGTTTGTAAGCGCCGAGGGCTGAATCAAATAATAAGGAAGAATCTTTACTGGCTCACATTTCATTGTGACAAACTGCATCATCTTGAATTGAAGGTTGAGTTTGATGTTTTCAACTATCGTTTGATTAATCGAAAAATCTCTATAGAGTGTGGACCTGTAAACGAATGGAAGTGAATCGAGTCGAGTCAAATGATGGGTATTTTCATTTCGATCCAAACTCTCCAGCCCACATTTATATACGAAATGAGTGTTCCCTCTTTTGTCAGAATACCAATTCGAAGAAGGTTACGAGCAGAGCCCTAGCGGATTACCTCGTAGCTGGCTATACTTTCTACAACGACATCAGGCTATTATCTATCACATATGGACTCGGGTACTTTCTTTTTTTTGACTTGATCAAGGTTATTCTCTTGGATTTATGGATTGTGTTTGTATTCAGTAGAGTATAGGAGTCGGGTCTTGTTATTTCTGCATCAGTCACTCCCTTCGACAGAACAACACTAGACAACTCTGACTTTTTGTATTGAGCCTGTATCCTTACGCTAGAGAGATAGAATACCGGGTGTATACGGTACCAATAGACTCTTTGAAGAAGCTAACATGGAACGAGTCAACCTCTTTTCCCGCTGGTCGCTTAGTTCTATTCATCAGTTTTGGTATGGACCAACAATCCGGCTTCCGCGTTATACCCGAAACTCAAGCCTTGGCCATTTCGAGGTTGGTATGGATATCATCGGAAAGATCTATGCCATATATCTTATAAAGAGGTCATGCTTTTCTCCTATAGTAGCTACCAGCCTTGCTCCACCTTCCGCCCGGGGCATCAGTGAGGGCCATAAAGTGACTTCTACGGAGGTAAGGTAATAAGGGTCTGGTATATCTTACTGTTATTCGTCCTAATTGATTATGCAGTTCATGTAGGGAATTTCTTTCTTTATTATTTGACCCTATAGAAATGAAAACTCTTTTTATACCCAAATCTTAGAT